AAACAGAAGAAGTGGGGGAAAGTGAGGAAGAAAGAAACATAGAAATCAAAACTATTTCCGAAGGGGGGGGGGATAAACAGGAACAAGAGGTATCCACCGAAGAAAATCCTTCTTCCTCCCTTTTTTCGGAGGAAAGGGTGGATCCGAACAAAATCGATGAAACAGAAAAGCTACGAGTGAATGGAAAGAAAAAAAAAAAAACAAAGGGCGAACTCCACTTTCGCTTTAAAGAGACATACTATAAAAATAAAAATAGCCCAGTTGATGAAACTTCTTATCTGGATGGGAATCAAGAAAATTCGAAGTTAGAAATAGTAAAAAAAAAAGAAGATAAATATTTTTTATGGTTTGAAAAACCTCTTGTGACGCTTCTTTTTGATTATAAACGATGGAATCGACCTTTTCGATATATAAAAAATGACCGGTTTGAAAATGCTATAAAAAATGAAATGTCACAATATTTTTTTTATACATGTCAAAGTGATGGAAAAGAAAAAATATCTTTTACGTATCCACCTAGTTTAGCAACTTTTGGAGAAATGATACAAAAAAAAATATATTTTTTCACACCAGAAAAATTGTTTTCTTTTTATGATGAATTGTATACTGATTGGAGTTTTATCAATGAACTAAAAAGAAGCAATTTAAGTAAGGAGTTTATAAATAGAGTCGAATCTTTAGATAAGGAATCTTTTGATCTGGGCATACTTGAAAAAAGGACTCGATTCTCTAATAATGAAACTAAAAGAGAATACTTGCCTAAAATATATGATCCTTTCTTACATGGACCCTACCGCGGAAGAATCAAAAAATGGTTTTCACCTTTAAGCATAAATCAAACTTCTAAAAAAAAAAACACGGATCTGTTTTGGATAAATAAGATTCATGCCATACTTCTTACTACTGATTATCACGAATTTGAACAGACAATAGATACACTCAATATAAAATCATTATCAACAGAAAAAGAACTCTCTTTATTGACATTGACAGAAGATGAACAGGGAAATATCGATTCCGAGGATCGAGTCAAAATTTTGAAATTTTTATTCAATATAGTTATAACTAATCCCAACAATCAAACAATTAGAAAAAAATCTATTGGAATAAAAGAAATAAGTAAAAAAGTTCCTCGATGGTCATACAAATTAATCGACGATTTAGAACAACAGGAGGGAGAAAACGAGGAAAATGTAACAGCAGAGTATGAAATTCGTTCAAGAAAATCCAAGCGCGTAGTGATTTTTACTAATCACCAGGCAAACGCCGATACTTATACTAATACCAAGGATGCTAATGATCCTGATCAAACAGACGAAGTTGCTTTGATACGCTATTCGCAACAATCGGATTTTCGTCGAGACATAATAAAAGGTTCCATGCGTGCCCAAAGACGTAAAACAATTACTTGGGAACTGTTTCAAGCAAATGTGCATTCCCCACTTTTTTTGGACAGAGTAGACAAACCCCTCTTTTTTTCTTTTGATATTTCTGGGCCGATGAAACTAATATCTCGAAATTGGATATGTAAAAACAAAGAATCACAAATTTCTGATTATACAGAAAAAAAGATTGAGAAAAAAGACGAGGACAAAAGAGAAAAATACAAAAGAGAAGAGAAAATGCGGATAGAAATAGCAGAAGCTTGGGATAGCATTTTACTTGCTCAAGTAATAAGGGGCTCTGTGTTAATAACCCAATCGATTCTTAGAAAATATATTATATTACCTTCATTGATAATAGCTAAAAACATTGCCCATATGTTATTATTTCAATTTCCTGAGTGGTCCGAGGATTTAAAGGATTGGAATCGAGAAATGCATGTTAAATGCACTTATAATGGTGTTCAATTATCCGAAACAGAATTTCCAAAAAACTGGTTAACAGACGGTATTCAGATAAAGATCCTATTTCCTTTTTGCCTGAAACCTTGGCACAGATTTAAACTACAACCCTCTCATAAAGATCCAATGAAAAAAAAGAAAGGTCAAAAGAATGATTTTTGCTTTTTAACAGTTTGGGGAATGGAAACTGAACTACCTTTCGGTTCTCCTCGAAAACGGCGTTCGTTTTTTGAGCCTATTTTTAAAGAACTAAAAAAAAAAATTAAAAAATTGAAAACTAAATGTTTTATAGCTTTAACAATTTTAAAAGAAAGAACAAAATTGTTTCGAAAAGTCTCAAAAGAAACAAAAAAATGGATCACTCAAAGCATTCTATTTCTAAAGGGAATAATAAAAAAACTTTCAAAAAAAAATCCAATTCCATTTTTTGGGTTGAGAGAAATATATGAATTGGGCGAAACTAAAAAAGATTCGATAATCAGTAATAAGATGATTCACAAATCATCCCTTCAAATTCAATCTATGGAGTGGACAAATTATTCATTAACAGAAAAAAAAATAAAAGATCTGACTAAGAGAACAAACACAATCAAAAATCAAATAGAAAAAATTATAATTATAAAAGGCAAGAAAAACGAATTTCTAACTCAAGAAATAAATATTAGTTCTAACAAAATAAGTTATCAGGATAAAATATTAGAATCATCAAAAAAATTTTGGCAAATATTAAAAAGAAGAAATATTCGATTAATCCGTAAATTCTATTTTTTTATAAAATTTTTGATTGAAAAGATATACATAGATATTATTCTATATATCATTAATATTCCAAGAGCCAATACACAACTTTTTCTTGAATCAACAAAAAAAATGATTGAGAAAGTCATTTACAATAGTGAAGCAAATCAAGAAAGAATTAATAAAACAACTAAAAATACAATTCATTTTATTTCAACTCTAAAAAACTCACTTTCTAATATTAGTATTACAAATAAAAATGCAAAAGCTTTTTGTGACTTATCCTCCCTCTCACAAGCATATGTATTTTACAAATTATCACAAACCCAAGTTATTAGTTTTTATAAATTCAAACCTATCCTTCAATATCACGGAACATCTCTTTTTCTTAAAAATGAAATAAAAGATTATTTTGAAGAACAAGGACTATTTCATTCCAGATTAAGACATCATTGTGGGTTAAGACAGAAAATCTTTTGGCATTCTGGAATAAATGAATGGAAAAACTGGTTAAGGAGTCATTATCAATACGATTTATTTCAGAGTAGATGGCTTAGATTAGTACCAGGACAATGGCGAAATAGAGTCAATCAACACTATATGGCTCAAAATAAAGATTTAACAAAATGGGATTCAGATGAAAAAGAAAGATTAATTCATTACGAAAAAAAAAATGATTTTCAAGCGAATTCATTACTGAATCAAGAATATAAACTGAATCAAGAACAAAAATATAAAAAATATAATTTTAAAAAACACTATGGATATGATTTTTTATCATATAAATCTATTAATTATCAAGATAAGAGGGACTCATATACTTATGGATCACCATTACAAGTAAATAAGAGGGAAGAGATTTCTTATAATTATAATTACAACATGGATAAACGAAAATTTTTTGATACACTGGGGGATATCCCTATCCATAATTATCTAGGAGAAGACGATATTCTAGATGCTATGGGGAAATTTTCGCATAGAAAATTTTTAAATTGGCGAATTCTTCATTTTTGTCTTAGAAATAAGGCCGATATTGAGTCCTGGGTCGATACCAGTATCAAGAGTAACAAAAATATTAAGACTGTGGTTAATAATTATCAAATAATTGATAAAATCAATAAGAGGGACCCTTTTTATTTCACAATTTATCAAGATCAAGAAAGCAACCCATACAATAAAAAAAGAAGCCCTTTTGATTGGATGGGAATGAATGAAGAAATACTAAGTCGTCCTATATCGAATCTGGAACTTTGGTTCTTCCCAGAATTTGTGCTACTATATAATGCATATAAGGTTAAACCATGGATCATACCAATAAAATTACTTCTTTTAAATTTTAATGGAAATGGAAACATTAATAAAAATATTATTGAAAATAAAAAAAGGGACCCCCTTATAGCACCGAATGAAAAAAAAATTCTTGGATTAGAGAATCGAAATCAAGAAGAAAAAGAACCCATAGGCGAAGGGGATCTTGTATCAGATACACAAAAACAAGGAAATTTTAGATCCGTTCTCTCAAACCAAGAAAAAGATGTTGAAGAAGATTATGGTAAATCAGACAGAAAAAAACGTAGAAAGAAAAAGCAATACAAGAGCAACACGGAAGCAGAGCTTGATTTCTTCCTAAAAAGGTATTTGCGTTTTCAATTGAGATGGGATGATTCTTTAAATCAAAGAATAATCAATAATATCAAAGTATATTGTCTCCTACTTAGACTGATAAATCCAAAGGAAATTGTTATATCCTCGATTCAAAGGGGAGAAATGAATCTGGATATTTTGATAATTCAGAAGGATTTAACTCTTAGAGAATTAATGAAAAAAGGAATATTGATTATCGAGCCAGTTCGTCTGTCTGTAAAAAATGATGGACAATTTATTCTATATCAAACTATAAGTATTTCATTGGTTCATAAAAATAAACACCAAATTAATCAAAGATACCAAGAAAAAAACTATATTGATAAAAAGAATTTTGATGAATCCATTGCAAGACATCAAAAAATGACTGAAAATAAAGACAAAAATAATTATGATTTGTTTGTTCCTGAAAATATTTTATCCCCTAACCACCGGCGAGAATTGCGAATTCGAATTTCTTTCAATTCAAAGTCAAAGGATAAAAATGGTATGCATAGAAATCCAGTATTTTTAAATAATGTAAAAAACTGTGGTCAAGTTTTGAATAAAAACAAACATCTTGATAGTGATAAAAAGAAACTAATTAAATTAAAGTTCTTTCTTTGGCCCAATTATCGATTAGAAGATTTAGCTTGTATGAATCGCTATTGGTTTAATACTAATAATGGCAGTCGTTTCAGTATGGTAAGGATACATATGTATCCGCGTTTGAAAATTCGTTAATGGTACATTTTCCCATATATTATGTATGTACCGTGTCGGGTATATGAAAACAAATAGATGGGCACAAGGATTGTCTTACATTCCATTCTGATACATGATACTAATTTAATGACATACATATCAATTAGATCGACAAATGAATCAACAAAATCCTCTTATTTGAACTCTAAAATTTTCTCTTTTGTAGAAATATATCACTCTTTTGTATCCCTATACGAATCAAATTGAAAACCGGATTGATTAATTTTATTTGAAAAAATTATAAAATTCATAACGAACTTAAAATCATTGTGTATATCAAAATGACTGGTATTATTATTACTGATCAGTAAAATTCACATTAAAAAAAAATATAAAAAAAGGGGGGAGAGAAAATTTTGTTTTATGGTAAAAAACTCATTCATCTCAGTTATTTTTCAAGAAAAAAAAGAAGAAAACAAGGGGTCCGTTGAATTTCAAATAGTCAGTTTCACCAATAAGATACGAAGACTTACTTCACATTTGGAATTGCACAAAAAAGACTATTTATCTCAGAGAGGTCTACGTAAAATTCTAGGAAAACGTCAGCGGCTACTGTCTTATTTATCAAAGAAAAAAAAAATACGTTATAAAGAATTAATTAGTGAGTTGGATATTCGGGAATCAAAAAATCGTTAATTTGAAAATTTTGAATTAGTCGATTTATTCGATTTTTCATTTTGATGTACTTCTTTTCGGTTTCAACAATTCATGTAAGAATGAATCGAGGAAAAACTTATGAATCTATCAGCTACAGAAAAAGACCTTATGATAGTTAATATGGGACCTCACCACCCATCAATGCACGGTGTTCTTCGTCTCATCGTTACTCTAGATGGTGAAGATGTTGTTGACTGTGAACCAATATTAGGTTATTTACACAGAGGAATGGAAAAAATTGCGGAAAACCGAACAATTATACAATATTTGCCTTATGTAACGCGTTGGGATTATTTAGCCACTATGTTCACGGAAGCAATAACCGTAAATGGACCAGAACAATTGGGCAATATTCAAGTCCCTAAAAGAGCCAGCTATATCAGAGTAATTATGTTGGAGTTGAGTCGTATAGCTTCTCATCTATTATGGCTTGGACCTTTTATGGCAGATATTGGTGCACAGACCCCTTTTTTCTATATTTTCAGAGAAAGAGAATTAGTATATGATCTATTCGAAGCTGCCACCGGTATGAGAATGATGCATAATTATTTTCGTATCGGAGGAGTAGCGGCCGATCTACCTTATGGCTGGATAGATAAATGTTTGGATTTCTGCGATTATTTTTTAACAGGAATTGTTGAATATCAAAAACTTATTACGCGAAATCCTATTTTTTTAGAACGAGTTGAAGGGATAGGCGTTATTGGTGGAGAAGAAGCAATAAATTGGGGTTTATCCGGCCCAATGCTACGAGCATCTGGAATCAAATGGGATCTTCGTAAAGTTGATCATTATGAGTGTTACGACGAATTTGATTGGGAAATCCAGTGGCAAAAAGAAGGAGATTCATTAGCTCGTTATTTAGTCCGAATCAGTGAAATGACGGAATCCATAAAACTAATTCAACAGGCCCTGGAAGGAATTCCGGGGGGTCCCTATGAGAATTTAGAAATCCGATGCTTTGATCGAGAAAGGTATCCAGAATGGAATGATTTTGAATATCGATTCATTAGTAAAAAACCTTCTCCTACATTTGAATTACCGAAACAAGAACTTTATGCGAGAATGGAAGCCCCAAAGGGAGAATTAGGAATTTTTCTGATAGGGGATCAAAGTGGTTTTCCTTGGAGATGGAAAATTCGCCCGCCGGGTTTTATCAATTTGCAAATTCTTCCTCAGTTAGTTAAAAGAATGAAATTGGCTGATATTATGACAATACTAGGTAGCATAGATATCATTATGGGAGAAGTTGATCGTTGAAATGATAATTTATACAACAGAAGTACAAGATCTCAATTCCTTTTACAGATTGCAATCTTTAAAAGAGGTCTATGGGATCATATGGATGTTTGTCCCTATTTTGACTCTTGTATTGGGAATCACAATAGGTGTACTAGTAATTGTATGGTTAGAAAGAGAAATATCTGCAGGAATACAACAACGTATTGGGCCTGAATACGCCGGTCCTTTGGGAATTCTTCAAGCTCTAGCAGATGGAACAAAACTGCTTTTCAAAGAGAATATTCTTCCATCTAGAGGAAATACTCGTTTATTCAGTATTGGACCGTCTATAGCAGTCATATCAATTTTACTAAGTTTTTCAGTAATTCCTTTTAGCTCTCGCCTTATTTTAGCCGATCTCAATATCGGTATTTTTTTATGGATTGCCATTTCAAGTATTGCTCCTGTTGGACTTCTTATGTCAGGATACGGATCAAATAATAAATATTCCTTTTTAGGTGGTCTGCGAGCTGCTGCTCAATCGATTAGTTATGAAATACCATTAACTCTATGTGTTTTATCAATATCTCTACGTGCGATTCGTTGAAATATAAACTTATATTTTCCCTATTCCTTTCGTTCTAGAAAATAAGCTGAATGGATTGAATAGATATCTTCGTTTGTTATTATCCTTCAGGTTGATAAACTAAATTAGATAGTTATATATGAGTGAAAGAAAGCAGCTTATAAATTCGCAGTAAATTAAACAAAAAAAATGGAATCTCATTTCCTATGTACAAGAGTTAAGTGGAAGAAAACGTAAGCGGAAGAAGTCTTTACCCCAAGACGGGTTGATTAGTCAATCTAGCTTGAAGCGGGCTCAAAAGATCAACCGTATAGAGTTTTCGCTATCCTTTGTATGGATTCCCATACATGTATTGCCAAACCAAACGGGGGATTAAACAAAAAAAACGAGTGGATGATTAGGAACACCAAAATACACAAAGGATTAGTAATGGAGATTATGTAAATTATATAAAAGGATATTTCTGGATAACATAAAAAGAATACTAATTGGGGCTTTAAATTAGTAGAAATGAGTAAGCAGTACTCCCCACGATTCCGGTCCAGAGTATGCTCCTATCCACCGATTAAAGTAATGACTATCAGGAACGAAATAATCCTTTACCATTTTTTAGTTTAAGCCCCCATTCGTAGTTTTCTCAGATCAGAAAGAAGAATAGGAACGAAAAAGAAACAATAAAGAATAAAAAAGAAATCTTTTTTATTCTTTCTTTCATATATATAGAGAGATATAATCCGTGTCATGATTTATGAGCTAATGTAATGTTTAATTTTTTTCGTAATCGAAAACAATGGGTTGAAATATGTATTGATATTTCTACAAGAAGTATTTTATTGAAGGCTTAAGTTATTACTCAACAAATAAAAATTGAAATTATTAACGGGCGAGATCAATTCAGAAGCACTTTTTTTTATTTTTTATTCTTCATAATATAGCAGACAGAATTCCATTGGTATAATTTTGGACCTTCCAATCCATTTTTTCTCTATCTATTCTACAACCATACGAAGATAAATAATACTGATTCGGTCCTTAAATTTATTTGTGACCCACGAGGAGCCGTATGAGTTGAAAACCTCATGTACGGTTTTGGATTAGCGATGGAAACAGTGATGTTATCATCGACTATAATTATCTAACAGTTCAAGTACAGTTGATATAGTTGAGGCACAATCAAAATATGGTTTTTGGGGATGGAATTTGTGGCGTCAGCCGATAGGATTTATCGTTTTTCTAATTTCTTCTCTAGCAGAATGTGAGAGATTACCTTTTGATTTACCAGAAGCCGAGGAAGAATTAGTAGCAGGGTATCAAACCGAATATTCGGGTATCAAATTTGGTTTATTTTACGTTGCTTCCTATCTAAATCTATTACTTTCTTCGTTATTTGTAACAGTTCTTTACTTGGGGGGTTGGAATATTTCCATTCCGTACGTATTCGTCCCTGAGCTATTTGAAATAAATAAAATGAATGGAATCTTTGGAACGACAATTGGTATCTTTATTACATTAGCTAAAACTTATTTGTTTTTGTTTATTTCTATCGCAACAAGATGGACTTTACCTAGGTTAAGAATGGACCAATTATTAAATCTTGGATGGAAATTTCTTTTACCCATTTCTCTGGGTAATCTATTATTAACAACTTCTTTCCAACTTCTTTCACTGTAAAGAAAAAAAGAATATGAGATTCATGACTTGGTTCAAACAAGAGAAAGAAACAAACATAAAATTATTCATAGATATTCACGATATGTTCCCTATGGTAACTGGGTTCATGAATTATGGCCACCAAACAGTCCGAGCAACAAGGTACATTGGTCAAGGTTTCATGATTACCTTATCCCACACAAATCGTTTACCCGTAACTATTCAATACCCTTATGAAAAATTAATCACATCAGAGCGTTTCCGCGGGCGAATCCATTTTGAATTTGATAAATGCATTGCTTGTGAAGTATGTGTTCGTGTATGCCCTATAGATCTGCCTGTTGTTGATTGGAAATTTGAAACGGATATTCGAAAAAAACGATTGCTTAATTACAGTATTGATTTCGGAATTTGTATATTTTGTGGTAACTGCGTTGAGTATTGTCCAACAAATTGTTTATCAATGACTGAAGAATATGAACTTTCTACTTACGACCGTCACGAATTGAATTATAATCAAATTGCTTTGGGCCGTTTACCAATGTCAGTAATTGACGATTATACAATTCGAACAATTTTGAATTCGCCTCAAAGAAAAACTGAGTAAGTAAACCTACTATTCCATTAAAGAGAAATTTCCAATTCTTTTAAGGTTCCGTTTTGGTTTAAGTTAAAAGAATGTTTGGTTTGAATTATGAATTAAAAGAATGAGGCCTTTCTCTTTGTTTGGTCAATAAATAAAAATTCAATTACAAATTAACTGGTTGATAATAATTTCGAATTCATTTTTATTGAAAATCTATTAATATATTCGTAATTCTTTCGAAATATATAGTTTCAAAAAAAAAATACCCTTTCGAACAAAAAAAAGAATCAAAAACGAAACTGTCCAATAATTGTACTTAGATCAATTCACACATAATAGATTAGGATTTTATTCAATTAGGAACGTATCATAAAAAAAAAATTCCTGGTCAGGTCAATAAGATCATGAAAAGCATTTCGATTTTTTTATCTCTTATTTTACATATAATGGATTTGCCTGGACCAATACACGATTTTCTTTTAGTTTTTCTGGGATCGGGTCTTATATTAGGGGGCCTGGGAGTGGTATTACTTACCAATCCAATTTATTCTGCCTTTTCATTGGGATTGGTTCTTGTTTGTATATCCTTATTCTATATTCTCTCAAATTCTCATTTTGTAGCTGCTGCCCAGCTCCTTATTTATGTGGGAGCCATAAATGTTTTAATCTTATTTGCTGTGATGTTCATGAATGGTTCAGAATATTATAAAGATTTTAATCTGTGGACCATTGGGAATGGCCTTACTTCGTTGGTTTGTACAAGTATTCTTGTTTCGCTAATTACTACTATATTAGATACATCATGGTACGGGATTATTTGGACTACAAGATCAAACCAAATTATAGAACAAGATTTGATAAGTAATAGTCAACAAATTGGAATTCATTTAGCAACAGATTTTTTTCTTCCATTTGAATTCATTTCAATAATTCTTTTAGTTGCTTTGATAGGTGCAATTGCTGTGGCTCGTCAGTAATAAATCTTTCTAACTAGGAATAGCAAGCTTAAACTTTTTTCTGTCTTATCGCATCTATTTTCCTTGAATTCTATTTGAATATTGTTCGTGTATAAAACAGAAATTCGTTTATTCGATATATTTCCAATATATTCTTTTTGTTATATTCTATTCTAGTCAATCAAATTCGTTGAATTATTGTTCATATTAAAATGAATCGAAATTGATAAGGAGTTGGTCAATGATGCTCGAACATATACTTGTTTTGAGTGCCTATTTATTTTCTATCGGTATTTATGGATTGATCACGAGTCGAAATATGGTTAGGGCCCTTATGTGTCTTGAACTTATACTGAATGCGGTTAATATCAATTTTGTAACATTTTCTGATTTTTTTGATAGTCGGCAATTAAAAGGAAATATTTTCTCAATTTTTGTTATAGCTATTGCAGCCGCTGAAGCAGCTATTGGATCAGCTATTGTTTCCTCAATTTATCGTAACAGAAAATCAACGCGTATCAATCAATCAACTTTGTTGAATAAGTAATATTAATAATATTTAATTATAAGATTCACCAATTTGAATTAGCATGTCCAATATGTTGGAATCTACATCATGTTTTCGAAAACGTAAGAAATCAAAGTATCTTGGTCCTTTCTTATGAGTTGATCCCGAAGGAAATTGATTAGAAAATTTCTGGTAAATCGTTGATTCATCTGGTGTTTAACTATAATGATTCATTTACAAGTTTACTAGATTGAAATTTTATGATGTTCAAAAATTTATAGATCCCATGTCACATTCAGTAAAAATTTATGATACATGTATAGGGTGTACTCAATGTGTCCGAGCCTGCCCCACCGATGTGTTAGAAATGATACCTTGGGATGGATGTAAAGCTAAGCAAATTGCTTCCGCTCCAAGAACAGAAGACTGTGTTGGTTGTAAGAGATGTGAATCCGCTTGTCCAACAGATTTCTTGAGCGTTCGAGTTTATTTATGGCATGAAACAACTCGAAGTATGGGTCTAGCTTATTGATACGTTCCAGAAAACCCCACTTGAATACATTTTGAATCCATTTGATTTTTTTTACTGAAAAAACCCGTGCTCAAAAAAAATCTTTTTGAGCACGGGTTTTTATGGTCCAAGTGTATCTTGTCTTTACCACGAATTATTTTCCTTGGTTAACAATAATTGTAGTTTTACCAATATCTGCGGGTTCTTTAATTTTCTTTCTTCCTCATAGAGGAAATAAGCTAATTAAGTGGTATACCATGTGTATATGCATATTGGAACTCCTTCTAACAACCTATGCATTTTGTTATCATTTCCGATTGGACGATCCATTAATCCAGCTGGTGGAAGATTATAAATGGATAAATTTTTTTGATTTTTACTGGAGATTGGGAATAGATGGACTTTCTATAGGGCCCATTTTACTGACAGGATTTATCACCACTTTAGCTACTTTGGCGGCTTGGCCAGTTACTCGAGATTCGCGATTATTCCATTTCCTGATGCTAGCAATGTACAGTGGTCAAATAGGATCATTTTCTTCTCGAGACCTTTTACTTTTTTTCATCATGTGGGAGTTCGAATTAATTCCCGTTTATCTACTTCTATCCATGTGGGGGGGAAAGAAACGTCTGTACTCGGCTACAAAATTTATTTTGTACACTGCAGGGGGTTCCATTTTTCTATTAATAGGAGTTTTGGGTATCGGTTTATACGGTTCTAATGAACCAACATTAAATTTTGAAACATTAGCTAATCAATCGTATCCTGTCGCACTGGAAATAATATTCTATATTGGATTTCTTATTGCTTTTGCTGTCAAATCGCCGATTATACCCTTACATACGTGGTTACCAGACACCCACGGGGAGGCACATTACAGTACTTGTATGCTCCTAGCCGGAATTTTATTAAAAATGGGAGCATATGGATTAGTTCGGATCAATATGGAATTATTACCCCATGCTCATTCCATATTTTCTCCCTGGTTGATAATAGTGGGTACAATGCAAATAATTTATGCAGCTTCAACATCTCTTGGTCAACGGAATTTAAAAAAAAGAATAGCCTATTCCTCCGTATCTCATATGGGTTTCATAATTATAGGAATTGGTTCTATAACTGATACGGGACTCAACGGAGCGATTTTACAAATAATATCTCATGGATTTATCGGTGCTGCACTTTTTTTCTTGGCAGGAACGAGTTATGATAGAATGCGTCTTGTTTATCTCGACGAAATGGGTGGAATGGCTATTCCGATTCCAAAAATATTTACGATGTTCAGTATCTTATCGATGGCTTCTCTTGCATTACCGGGCATGAGTGGTTTTGTTGCAGAATTGATAGTCTTTTTTGGAATAATTACCAGCCAAAAATATTTTTTAATGCCAAAAATACTAATTACTTTCGTAATGGCAATTGGAATGATATTAACTCCTATTTATTCATTATCTATGTCACGTCAAATGTTCTATGGATACAAGCTATTTAATGCTCCAAGTTCTTATTTTTTTGATTCTGGACCACGAGAGTTATTTGTTTCGATCTCTATCTTTCTACCAGTAATAGGTATTGGTATTTATCCGGATTTCGTCCTCTCATTATCAGGTGAGAAGGTCGAAACTATTCTATATAATTATTTTTATAGATAGTTTTCATGAATAAAACAAAAAATAAATAAAGTAATCCTATGATTTTAAAAATTGTTCGTTGTACAGTGAAAAAAAAAAAGGAAAGAAGTCTTTTTTCTTCTCTTAAGTTTAAGTTAAGTAAAAAAAGGTAAAAAAATTAAATTCAATTTGAATCAGACATCTTTGGCTTTTGTTAGAACCTTTTGAATCAAGTAGTGGAGTGATTCAAAAGGTTCTTGACAGCTTACAATAAGTTTTCTTATATGTACGCTGTCCTATGTTAGTATTTGTTAGGCTTAGCCTCTTTATTCAATTCAATTAGATGTTAATGTAAATGAACCATAACTATGTAAACCTATTCCTAATAGATTGACCCCAAAATAGCATATCCAAATTATAAGAAATCCCATAGAAGCCACAAGTGCGGAATTTACACCTTCAAAATTTGTATTTGTTCGGGTATGTAAATAAATCGCGAATACGGTCCAAGTAATAAATGCCCAAGTTTCCTTTGGGTCCCAATTCCAATATGATCCCCACGCCTCATTAGCCCATACGGCTCCCGAAAGAATTCCTATGGTTAAAAAGATAAACCCGAGACTAATAATACGATAACTCCAACGATCCAATTGTTGAGTCAATTGATACCTGTAATAATTTTTAGAAGAAAGAAAATAAGTGTTTAATAAAACATTGCTTCTTTCATTCATGTATTGGATTTTGCCAAACGAAAATGACTGATTTAATAAATTCTTGTTTTTACCAATAATCTTTATGGCTTTTCGAAATGTAATGACTAGAAGAGCTACTGATAATAATGATCCACATAAAAGAGCTGCATAGCCTAATACCATCATACTTACGTGCATCATTAACCACTGGGATTGGAGAGCAGGCGCTAATATTGCGGATTGATGCATTTTGGTTAAAAGACCCGAAGTGGCAAAGCCTTGGGTAAAAATAGCACTTGGTGCGGTTATTGCGCTTAAATCATTTTTACGCTTTTTAAAATAGGAAACCATATGAATAAGGGAGAAACCCCATGAAAGAAAGATTAATGATTCATATAAATCACTTAATGGGAAATGTCCTGAATAAATCCAACGAGTGACTAATAATCCTGTTATACAGAAAAAGGTAACTATCATGCCCCTTTCTGATGAATCATATAGTCCTACGACTTCATCGACTAATAAGAATAAGGTTAAAAAATGAATTGTAATTACAATTGAAACGAATGAAAAGGATATATGAGTTAATATATGCTCTAAAGTTGAAAAAATCATAAAAATTATGAAAAAAGCGAGGGTTTCTAGATTTTATGGAATGGAAATCAGGAATTCAATTCATTATAGGACTTATTCTATCTCTTTTAGAAGATACTATGCCGCCACTCGGACTCGAACCGAGATGCTCTAGCACTGCTTCCTAAGAGCAGCGTGTCTACCGATTTCACCATAGCGGCTTGCTCGAAATCATAATAACCCATTTTTTATTCAATCGTCGAGATTGAAGGTGAAGGGGTTAATTCAATGTAAAATGTCAAATTTTTTAGGAAGCATTTAATTATTTAATTTTAATTGATGAATAAAAACTCGTTTAAATAGCAATTTGAAGGTTCAAAAAGAATCTTTAGTATTTATCGTATCGTTTTATTTAATTAGCCTTTTATTTAATTATTTCGTCAACAGAGATTTTTTAGTTTGTGTTTTCCTAAAAGA